AAATTTAATATTATAATAATTTAATTTAGCACAGTTTGGACTTATGAATTCATTGCTTGAGGTTTATCCTGTTTCCGGGGGTTTACAGGAATGTTAGAGACTTCAGGAGTTTAGGGGGGTAGGGGGGTTTAAGGAGAAAAGAACCCCCGGGGGTATCTTAGGGATCTTTCGGGTAAAATCAATAGATTATGCTCTTGAGATCAGTTATGCAATGAATAAACGAAATTCTTTTCACCACGAACGGTATGTGCGGGGGCAGAGTGTGTGTTCCACCTTTAATTTTAGATTACGTGCACTGTGAAATGTCCATTGAAAAGGAAAAAAAAAAAGAAGAACCACTGACCCCCTGGAGTGAACGCTCGGCTTGGTGGGTAACGAGTCGAATGTTTTCCACCATTAACTTATGCAAGCGTCGATGAAAGTGGAAGGAATAATTCAATAAGTGGCCCTGAAGTAGGAACCAAATGCCAGGAATAATTCAAGTTGTGAAACCCCCACAATCAATTGTCCCTCACCTTCAATAACCGTAGGCATTCAGATATCAACTGATGGTAGGTTCTTACTGTGCACGCTATATGAGAACGACGGACTGTCATGTCAAGGTCTGAATTTGCTTGTATAGAGGTAGTGTGGAGTCATTGACTTGTCTCAAATATTTCATTAAATAATTTAAATGTGAAATACTGTAATAAATGATTTTTGTTAAACGATTTGAAATCATTTCTAGACCTCACTCGATGGTTTGCTAAGACTTTTGTTGATTAATATTATTGTGATTTTAACATTTATGTCTCTAGTAGTTTGATTAATCAATATAATGTACTATTATAGTATTCATTATAGGTTACTATAAATATATGGTGTATATACATATATGTCAAAGAGTAGTTTAGTTTAGAATTCTAGCTTTGGGAGTTAGCGGTGAGAGTTAAAATCTCTTCTCTTTGAGTACTAGGGGGGATTTTAACCTCCGTCATCCGGTTTACAAGACCGGCGTTCTAGGCCCTGAACTACTAGTACAGCGTCATGCTAGTATTTTATTTTCTGCCCATCCTGCTAGTGGTATGAAGATTAGGAATAGGGAGAAATACAGCAAGGACGCAACTTGTCCGATTACAATGAAAGGGTGTTCTACAGGCATGCCTCCAATTCAAGTAAGAATTATTACGTCTGCAATAAGGGTTCAGAAGAGGAATTGAGTCATTGGTCGGAAAGTTAATGCCCGTTGTTTAGAGGTGTGTAGGATTGGAACTAGTATAAGTACTAGGATGGAAGCTAGAAGAGCTAGCACACCTCCTAGTTTGTTTGGAATTGATCGAAGAATGGCATATGCAAATAGGAAGTATCACTCAGGCTTGATATGTGGGGGAGTGACAAGTGGGTTGGCTGGGGTGAAGTTGTCTGGGTCTCCTAATAGGTTTGGTGTGAAGAGGGCTAATGATGTAAGTGCAATAAGTAGGGCTGCGAATCCTAGGAGGTCCTTGTATGAGAAGTATGGGTGGAAAGAAATTTTATCTGCATCTGAATTAAGACCTAGTGGGTTATTTGAGCCTGTTTCGTGGAGGAAGATAAGGTGTAGGAAGGTGGCGGCCGCAATTACGAATGGGAATAGGAAGTGGAAGGCGAAGAATCGAGTTAGGGTGGCGTTGTCTACTGAGAAGCCTCCTCAGATTCATTGGACGAGAGTGTTACCAACATAAGGGATTGCAGATAGTAGGTTAGTAATAACTGTGGCACCTCAAAATGATATTTGCCCTCAGGGAAGGACGTAGCCTACGAAAGCTGTTATCATGACTAGAAGTAGAAGGATGACGCCGATATTTCAGGTTTCTTTATAAAGATATGAGCCATAGTAAAGTCCTCGGCCAATGTGGGCGTAAATGCAGATGAAGAAGAAGGAAGCTCCGTTGGCATGTATATTACGGATAAGTCAACCGTAATTTACATCCCGGCAAATGTGGGCAACGGATGAGAAGGCTGTGGCAATATCAGAAGTATAGTGTATAGCTAGGAATAGTCCTGTAAGGATTTGTGAGATTAGACACAGTCCTAGGAGTGAACCGAAGTTCCATCAGACTGAAATGTTAGAGGGTGCGGGGAGGTCGACTAGGGCGTCGTTCGCAATTTTTAGTAGGGGGTGCGTTTTGCGGAGGCTTGCCATTAGGGTTCTTGTAGTTGAATAACAACGATGGTTTTTCAAGCCATAAGTTCTGGTGAAAACCCGGGCAAGAATTATGTGTTTCACGACTATAGTTTGTTTGACGGGGATGATCGTAGGGTTGATTGCGGTAGCTTCTAATCCATCTCCTTATTTTGGTGCGTTAGGATTAGTGGTGGTTGCAGGGATGGGGTGTGGAGGGTTGGCGCAATATGGAAGCCCTTTCTTGGCGTTGGTTCTTTTTCTTATTTATTTAGGAGGGATGTTGGTAGTATTTGCGTATTCGGCAGCATTGGCTGCTGAGCCTTTTCCTGAGACTTGGGGGGATCGTTCAGTTATGGTACATATGATGATCTACACAGTGTCTTTTCTATTCGTAGCGAGTACTCTTGGGTGAGGGTGGTCTAATGATTCCACTGGGTCGGGGGACGAATGGGAAGCCTTTGACGTATTTCGAGCTGATACTGGGGGAGTAGCTGTTATGTATTCTGAAGGAGGTTGAATGCTAGTTATTGGTGCAGGGGTTTTACTTTTAACATTGTTTGTTGTTTTAGAGTTAACTCGAGGTTTAAATCGGGGGGCCCTTCGAGCTGTTTAAATGGAAAGGGTAATGATGGCAAGTCCAAAAGTGACTAGGAATAGGATGAGGTATGTTTTTACAAGGCCTCGTTGGGTATTGCTTGTTGCTGTAATTAGTGGGGTGTTGAGGGAGGTTGTAGCTTTGGGGCCTACTTTTTCTAACCAGGTTTGATCAATTATTTGGCTGGCGATTGTTTGGCCTAGTACCAAGTTTATTTTGGGCGGGAGTCGGTGGATAATTATGGGGAAGAAACCTAGTATATTGGAGAAGTGGTGAGTGGTTAGGTGAGGGGTGGGTTTGAATTGTTTGCTTGTTAGGGATGCAAGTTCTAGGGCAATAAGTAGTCCTAGAATTGTTACGGTTAAGGCGGCAAGTTTTAGCAGTGGAGGTATGGATATGATTGGTGTTTTTAGTGGGAGTATGTTGGTAGTGATTAGGAGGCCGGCGATAATGCTTCCTCAAGCTAGTCGTTTGATGGGGGCAATGACTGCGGGGTTGTTTTCGTTGATTGGTGAGAGTGCATTGAATCGGGGGTGTCCTATTGATACGAAGAAGACTACGCGTAGACTGTAAATGGCCGTGAAAGAGGTGGCAAGGAGTGTAAGGGTAAGGGCTCAGGCGTTTAGGTTTGAGGTGTTGAGGGCTTCAATAATAGCATCTTTGGAGAAGAAGCCTGCTAGGAAGGGTGTTCCTGTGAGGGCGAGGCTTCCAATGGTTAAGCAGGTGGAGGTGAATGGGGTGAGGTGGTGTATTCCTCCTATTTTACGAATGTCTTGTTCATCATTAAGGCTGTGGATAATTGAACCAGAGCAGAGGAATAGTATGGCTTTAAAGAAGGCGTGGGTGCAGATGTGGAGAAAGGCCAGTTGGGGCTGGTTGAGTCCAATTGTTACTATTATCAGGCCTAGTTGGCTTGAGGTTGAGAATGCGACGATTTTTTTGATGTCGTTTTGGGTAAGGGCACATGTAGCCGTGAATAGGGTGGTTAGAGCACCAAGACATAGGCAGATAGTCAGGGCGGTTTGGTTGTTTTCTAAAAGTGGGCTTATTCGTACTAAAAGAAAGATCCCTGCGACGACCATAGTGCTTGAGTGGAGTAGTGCAGAGACTGGTGTGGGACCTTCTATGGCAGATGGGAGTCAGGGGTGAAGACCGAATTGGGCGGATTTTCCTGTGGCAGCCACGATCAGTCCAAGTAGTGGGAAGGTAAGGTCGAAGTCTTTGGCAGTGATGAACATTTGTTGTATTTCTCAGGAGTTAAGGTTGGTTGCTATTCAGGCTATTGCAAAGATTAGTCCGATATCACCTACTCGGTTGTATACAACTGCTTGTAGGGCTGCGGTGTTTGCATCTGCTCGGCCGTACCACCATCCGATGAGCAGGAAGGATATAATCCCTACACCTTCTCAACCAATAAAGAGTTGGAATAAGTTGTTTGCTGTTACTAGGATGATTATTGCGATAAGGAAGACTAGGAGGTACTTAAAGAATCGGTTTATGTATGGGTCAGCGTGCATGTACCAGGATGCAAATTCTAGAATTGATCATGTTACGTATAAGGCGATAGGTGTGAAGATAATGGAGTAGTGGTCGAATTTAAAGCTAATGTTAACGTCGAAGGTCATAGTGTTAGTTCAATTTCATGATGTAATGATTGTCTCCGCCCCTTCATTGAGGAAGAGGAATAGGGGAAGGAGGCTAACAAAAAATGCCAGTTTTACTGCAGTTTTTACGTGTGAGAGGGCTCAGTCGTCTTTTTGGGGTTCGGGATTTAGGGTTGAAAGGACGGGGTAGATCAGTAGGGAGAAGATAATAATCAAGCTTGATGTTATAATTACAGAAGTAGGGTGCATAGCTGCTACTTGGAGTTGCACCAAGAGTTTTTGGTTCCTAAGACCAACGGATGAACTATTATCCTTTAGAAGCAAGGGGTTTACGATGAAAGCCCCGGAGTTCAACCGAGGGATATGAAATTTAGCAGGATTCACTTGTCGTGCGGACCTTTCTCGGTGGACAAGAGGGCTCTAACCCCTATTTTTAGAATCACAATCTACTGTTTTTTGTTCAAACTATATCTACAGCCTGTTCATCCTCAGACTAGTTCGGGCTTGAGAATGAGGAGAAGTAGGGGTAAAAGGTGGAGGGCCATTAGAAGGTGTTCTCGTGAGTGTGATGGGTCAAGAGCAATAATATGTGAGGGGAGAGGGCCTCGTTGGGTTATTAAAAATATGTAGAGGGAGTAGCTAGCGGTAATGAGGGTCCCTGCTCCTGTTAATGCTAGTGTTCATCAAGATCAGTTAAATAAAGAGGTAATGATTATTAACTCTCCTATAAGGTTAGGTAGTGGGGGTAGTGCTAGATTAGCGAGGCTGGCAATGAATCATCAGGTTGTCATAAGGGGCAGGATAATTTGCAGGCCTCGTGCTAGGAGCATGGTTCGGCTGTGTGTTCGTTCGTAGTTTGTATTAGCTAGGCAGAATAGGGCGGAGGATGTTAGTCCATGGGCAATCATTAGGATTAATGCTCCTGCGAATCCTCAGGGTGTTTGGATTAGGATGCCTCCTACTACAAGACCCATATGGCTTACTGAGGAGTATGCGATTAGCGACTTAAGATCGGTTTGACGAAGACAGATAGAGCCTGTTATAATTACTCCTCATAATGCGAAGATTAGGAATGGGTAGGATAGTTCTTTGGTGAGGGGGTCAAGTATAACCATCATTCGCATTATACCGTAACCTCCTAGTTTTAGTAAGACTGCTGCAAGTACTATGGATCCTGCAACGGGGGCTTCGACGTGTGCTTTTGGTAGTCAAAGGTGAACTCCGTATAGTGGTATTTTAACAAGAAATGCTAAGAGACATCCTGCTCATCAGAGTTTGTCAGCATAGGATGAGAGGTGAAGGGGCTGGGAGAAGGGGAGGGTGAATAGGGACAGGGTGCCGGTATAGTTTTGTAGAAGGAGTAGGGCGACTAGAAGTGGGAGGGAGCCTGCTAGAGTATAGAATAAGAAGTAAACGCCTGCATTGAGTCGTTCTGTCTGGTTGCCTCATCGAGTAATGATAATTAGTGTAGGGATGAGAGTGGCTTCAAATATCACATAGAACATGATTACTTCGGTTGCACCAAAGGCTAGAATAAGGAAAATTTGTAGGGATGTTAGTAGTGTGATATACATTCGTTGTCGGTTGATTGGTTCTGTTGCTGTGTGATTTTGACTTGCTAGAATTATCAGGGGGAGCAGTCAGCATGTGAGAACTAAAAGAGGGGTAGATAGGGGGTCTGTTGCCATAAAGGGGTTGATGGTGGATCAACCTGTTTCTATAGTGTTTTTTAGTCAGGAAAGGCTGAATAGTGCAATTATTATGCTGTGGGCAAGGGTTGTAGGTCAAAGTCATTTAGAGGGGGTTAGTCAAGCTGTTGGTACTAGTATGAGGGTTGGGATAAGAATTTTTAGCATTGTAGAAGATTAAGACTTTGTAGGCGATCGGTTCCATGAGTTCGGGCTGTTGCTACTAGTAGGGCGAGTCCTGCACTTGCTTCACAGGCTGAGAAAGCCAGGAGTAATATGGGGGCTACGCAAAAGCTTGTAGAGTTCAGTTGAAGGGTTCAAAGGGAGAGGCCAATGAATAGGGATAGTATCATTCCTTCCAAGCATAACAGAGCGGAGAGAAGGTGGGTTCGATGAAATGCTAGGCCTGTAAGGCCTAGGATAAAAGCTGATGAGAAAGCGAAGTGAACGGGGGTCATAAGATAATTATGGACTTTAACCATAAGTATTTGAGCCGAAATCAAGTGTTTTTTTTAGACTAATTATCTATTCAGCTCAGTCTAGGCCTCCTTGGACTCATTCGTAGATCAGGCCCAGGGTGAGGAGGGCTAAAACAATTGAGGCTCATAGGAATGTTAGTGTTGGGGACGTGAGTTGATCCCCTCATGGTAGTGGTAGAAGGAGGGCAATTTCTAGGTCAAACAGAAGAAATAAGATAGCAATTAGGAAGAATCGGAGGGAGAAGGGAAGTCGAGCTGTTCCTAGGGGATCAAACCCGCATTCGTATGGGGACAGTTTTTCATGATCTGGGCTTATTAGGGGAAGTCAGAAGGATAGGATGGCTAGAGCAATTGATAATACTATAGCAATGGAAATGACGGTTGAGATTAAATTCATTATCTTTCCTTGGATTTTAACCAAGACCATGTGATTGGAAGTCACTTATACTGACTTTAGTACTAGAAAGATTATGAGCCTCATCAATAGATGGAGATGTATAGGAAGAGTCAGACGACGTCTACGAAATGTCAGTATCATGCGGCTGCTTCGAATCCGAAGTGATGTTCAGATGTAAAGTGATATTGAACTTGCCGTAGGAGGCAAACAGCTAGGAAGGTAGAGCCAATAATAACGTGTAGTCCGTGGAAGCCAGTTGCTACGAAAAAGGTTGAGCCATAAACGCCATCTGCAATTGTGAAAGGGGCTTCGTAGTATTCTATGGCTTGAAGGAATGTGAAGTAGAATCCTAAGATGATGGTTAAAGTTAGTGACTGAATGGCTTGTTTTCGTTCACCTTCTATGATGCTGTGATGAGCTCAAGTAACTGTTACACCAGAGGCGAGAAGAACAGCTGTATTGAGTAGGGGCACTTCGAAGGGGTCCAGTGTAGTAATACCTGTGGGTGGTCAGCAACCTCCTAGTTCAGGGGTAGGGGCAAGGCTTGCGTGGTAGAAGGCCCAGAAGAAGCCTAAGAAGAAGAATACTTCTGATGTAATAAATAAAATTATACCGTATCGGAGTCCTTTTTGTACTGGGGGTGTGTGATGGCCTTGGAATGTTCCTTCTCGTACGATGTCTCGTCATCATTGATATATTGTTAAAAGAAGAAGAATAGTACCTAGGACTATAAGTGTAGTAGAGTGGAAATGGAACCAAACTGCAAGTCCCGATGTTATCAGTAGGGCAGCAACTGCGCCTGTTAAAGGTCAAGGGCTTGGGTCGACTATATGATATGCATGTGCTTGATGTGCCATTAGATATTTTCTTGTAGGTAAAGTGTAAGTAGTAGTACGAATACGTAGGCTTGAATTATTGCTACGGCGACCTCTAATAGTGTTAGGAGAACTAGTACTACTGATGTAATAATAGCCACAGTTGGTATTATTGGTAGAAGGACGAAGGCAGCTGTAGAGATTAGTTGAATCAAGAGATGCCCAGCTGTTAGGTTGGCAGTTAGTCGGACTCCTAGAGCAAGGGGTCGGATAAATAGGCTAATTGTTTCGATAATGATTAGTATTGGGATTAGGAGGTTTGGGGTGCCTTCTGGTAGAAGATGGCCTAGGGCATGATTTGGCTGGTTCCGCATACCAATAATTACTGTGGCCATTCAAAGAGGAACTGCAAATCCTAGGTTAAGGGATAATTGGGCAGTGGGAGTAAAGGTGTAGGGAAGAAGGCCCAACATATTTAGTGAGATTAAGAAGATTATCAGTGAAGCCAGAATGGTAGCTCATTTGTGTCCCCCTACGTTTAGGGGAAGGAGAAGTTGATGGGTGAAACGGTTAATAAATGCACTTTGTAAGGTTAGAAGCCGGTTGTTTAACCATCGAGTTGTAGGTGTTGGGTAGAGGATGGTGGGGAATGTTAGTGCTAGTGCGATTAAAGGGATTCCTAGATAGGTTGTGCTTATAAATTGGTCAAAAAAGCTTACGCTCAGGGTCAGTTTCAAGGAGCTTTTTCTAATTTCTGTGGTTTAAGTGATGCGGGTTCGTATGGGAAGGTGTGAGTTATTACTTTTTTAGGGAAAAATCCTAAAAATACTACTCAAGCAAAGAGTAGTGTACCAAATCAGGGTGTTGGAAGGAGCTGAGGCATGTCGCTAAGGGTGGTCGGTAATCACCAGTCTCTAGCTTAAAAGGCTAGCGCTAGTCCTATTTAGCTTCTCAGCGAGGCATCTTGAAGTATTAGAGATGACCAGTTTTCAAAGTGTTCTAGGGGTACAACTTCAACTACAATGGGTATAAAGCTGTGGTTTGCACCGCAAATTTCGGAGCACTGTCCGTAGAACACTCCTGGGCGGGATGTAACGAAGGCTGTTTGATTGAGACGGCCTGGAACTGCGTCTATTTTAATTCCGAGGGCTGGTACTGCTCATGAGTGAAGGACATCTTCGGCAGATACAAGTACTCGTACTGGGGAGTCTAAGGGTACTACTATTCGGTGATCTGCTTCTAATAGGCGGAATTGGCCTGGGGTTAAGTCTTGTGTAGGGATTATATATGAATCAAATCCCAAGTCTTCATAGTCGGTGTATTCGTAGCTTCAATATCATTGGTGACCCATGGCTTTAATTGTGATATGTGGGTCGTTAATTTCGTCTATTAGATAGAGAATGCGAAGGGAGGGTAATGCAATGAGAATAAGAATTACTGCGGGAAGGATTGTTCAGATAATTTCGATTTCCTGGGAGTCTAAAATGTATTTGTTGGTTAGTTTGGTGGAGACCATAGCGACAATAATGTAAAGAACTAGTGTGCTGATAAGAAATACAATTATTAACGCATGATCATGGAAATGAAGGAGTTCTTCCATTACTGGTGAAGCTGCATCTTGTAAACCTAGTTGTGTGGGATGTGCCATTGCGTTGGTTAAGACACGCGGGGGTTTAACCCACAATTTCACCTCGACAAGGTAATGTAATAGTCAATTTTACTAGTGTCTTTTTAAGAAAGTGACAGAACGGTTCATGTGGTTGGCTTGAAACCAACATACGGGGGTTCAACTCCTCCCTTTCTCGACTAGCTTGATTGAACTTGAACAAATGCGGGCTCTTCAAATGTGTGATAAGGTGGAGGGCAGCCGTGTAGCCATTCTACGTTGGTTGTGGTTAGTGCTACTGCTAGAACTTCACGTTTGGCGGCGAATGCTTCTCAGATAATAAACAGGAACATGATTACTGCTACGAGGGAGATCATAGAACCGATAGAGGAAACTGTGTTTCATAAGGTGTAAGCGTCTGGATAGTCTGAGTATCGACGAGGTATTCCAGCTAGGCCCAGGAAGTGTTGGGGGAAGAAGGTTAGATTAACTCCCACAAACATAATACCAAAGTGGATTTTTGTTCAAGTGCTGTGGAGAGTATACCCCGTGAAGAGTGGGAACCAGTGTACGAAGGCAGCTACGATGGCGAAAACAGCTCCTATCGAAAGTACGTAGTGGAAGTGGGCAACTACGTAGTATGTGTCATGTAGAACAATATCTAGAGACGAATTAGCTAGAACGATTCCTGTTAGGCCTCCTACTGTAAAAAGGAAAATGAAGCCAAGGGCTCATAGAAGAGGGGTTTCTCATTTAATTGAGCCTCCGTGGAGAGTCGCTAGTCAGCTAAAGACTTTGACACCGGTAGGGATTGCGATAATCATAGTAGCAGATGTGAAGTAAGCACGTGTGTCTACATCCATCCCGACTGTGAACATATGATGAGCTCACACAATAAATCCTAGCAGGCCAATTGCTATTATAGCTCACACCATTCCTATATAGCCAAACGGTTCTTTTTTGCCGGAGTAGTATGCGACAATGTGGGAAATTATTCCGAAGCCAGGAAGAATAAGAATGTATACTTCTGGGTGTCCGAAGAATCAGAATAGGTGTTGGTAAAGGATTGGATCTCCCCCACCGGCAGGATCGAAGAAGGTGGTATTAAGGTTTCGGTCTGTTAGGAGCATTGTAATGCCGGCAGCAAGGACAGGAAGGGAGAGAAGAAGCAGAACGGCTGTGATTAGCACGGCTCAAACGAATAGGGGTGTTTGGTATTGGGAGATGGCGGGTGGTTTTATGTTAATAATGGTAGTAATAAAGTTGATTGCTCCTAGAATTGATGAGATCCCTGCTAAATGTAGAGAAAAGATGGTTAAATCAACAGAGGCACCTGCGTGGGCTAGGTTACCGGCTAAGGGTGGGTACACCGTTCAACCAGTACCAGCACCAGCTTCTACCCCAGAGGAGGCTAGCAGAAGTAGGAAGGATGGGGGGAGGAGCCAGAAGCTCATATTATTCATTCGGGGGAATGCTATGTCGGGGGCACCGATCATTAGTGGAATAAGTCAGTTTCCGAACCCACCAATCATAATTGGTATTACTATAAAGAAAATTATTACGAAAGCATGTGCTGTAACAATTACATTGTAGATTTGATCATCGCCGAGTAGAGCACCTGGTTGGCTTAGTTCAGCCCGGATTAACAGGCTAAGGGCTGTTCCCACTATACCGGCTCAGGCACCAAATACTAGATAAAGGGTGCCAATGTCTTTGTGATTAGTCGAGAAAAATCAACGTGTGATGGCCACAGGTAGGATGGCTGAATGTTTAAGCGGTGGATTGTAGCCCCATAGACAGAGGTTTAATCCCTCTTCTTACCAAGCTCCGAGGTGTATTTACATATTAGATTGCAAATCTGAAGAAGCGGATTAGACGTCTGCCGGGGCTTTCCCCCGCCTATTAGCCTATTATTAGGCGGGGGAAAGTTAGATGGATGCTCGCTGGTTTGAGCGCTTAGCTGTTAACTAAGAGTTTGTAGGATCGAAGCCTGCCCATCTAGTAAGGCTTTAGCTTAATTAAAGTGTCTGTTTTGCATACAGGAGATGTGGGTTAATGTCCTGCAAGTCTTATCAGGGGCTGGGAGATTTTCACTCCCGCTTAGGGCTTTGAAGGCTCTTGGTCTGGTACTATCCTAAGCCCCTTATAGTGTGAGTAGTGCGATTATGGTGGGGGTGAGTGGAAGAAGGGAAATGGTTGCTATTGTCGTGATGGCGAGGGGAAGTGTAAGTTGGGAGGATGGGAGGCGTCAGGGGGCTGTCCCTGTTACATTGTTTGGAGATATTGTAAGTGTCATTGCGTATGTTAGTCGGAGGTAGAAATAAAGGCTTAAGAGGGCAGTCAGTGCGGCTAGTGTAGCAGCTGGTGCTAGGTCTTGTTTAGCTAATTCTTGAAGGATTAGTCATTTTGGCATGAATCCTGTTAGAGGGGGGAGGCCTCCTAGTGACAGGAGAATAAGGGGGACGAGGGATGTGAGTGCGGGGGCTTTTGCTCAAGAAGTGGCAAGTATGTTAATGTTTGTGGCTTTGTTTAATTTAAATACAAGGAATGTTGATGATGTTATGATTAGGTATGTGAGGAGGGTTAGTATGGTTAGTGAGGGGGAGAACTGTAAGACGAGGATTATTCAGCCTAAGTGGGCGGTAGAAGAGTAGGCTAGAATTTTTCGTAGTTGTGTTTGGTTAAGGCCCCCTCAACCGCCGACGAGGGTGGAGGTAATGCCAAGTGCGATGAGAATAGTTGGGCTGGCAGGTTGGATTTGAATGAGTAGGGCAAAAGGGGCTAGTTTTTGTCAGGTTGATAGGATGAGTCCTGTGGTTAGGTCTAGCCCTTGAAGTACTTCGGGCAGCCATGTATGTAGTGGGGCCAGGCCGACTTTTAGGGAGAGGGCTAGGATAACTATTGTGGTTGCGAGAGGGTGGGATATTTGTTGAATGTCTCATTGGCCCGTGAGTCAGGCGTTGGTGGTGCTAGCAAATAGTAGTGTAGCTGCTCCAGTGGCTTGAGTTAAAAAGTACTTAGTAGATGCCTCGACTGCTCGGGGGTGGTGTTGTTGGGCTATGAGTGGGATGATGGCTAGGGTATTAATTTCTAGTCCTATTCAGGCTAGTAGTCAGTGGGAGCTTGCGAATGTAATTGTGGTCCCTAAGCCAAGGCCAAATAGCAGGGTGGCTAAAATGTATGGGTTCATTAGTAAAGGCAGGATTTTAACCTACATGTTTGGGGTATGGGCCCAAAAGCTTACTTAGCTGACTTTACTTAGGAAGTGGTGTAATGGAAGCACTAAGAGTTTTGATCTCTTCAGATAGGGTTCGAGTCCCTTCTTTCTAAGGAGCTGGAGGGGCTTTAACCCTCATTATTCACTCTATCAAAGTGGTCCTTTACTTCAGGCACAGTTCCGTTGTTTATACTTGGGGTGGTAGTCCGGCGAATGCAATTGGGAGTGCAAGGTGTCAAAGGACCAGGGCTAGTGTGAGTGGAAGGAAGTTTTTTCAGATTAAGTGCATTAATTGGTCGTAGCGGAATCGTGGATAGGAGGCTCGGACTCACAGGAAGAGTACGGAAAGAAGGGCTGCTTTTGTTATCAGGTTTATGGCTGTAAATTCAGGAATTGAGGGGACATGTGAAGCTCCTAGGAATAGGGTGGCGGAGAGTGTATTTATTAGGAGGATGTTTGCGTATTCTGCGAGGAAGAATAAGGCGAAAGGGCCTCCTGCATATTCTACATTGAAGCCTGAGACTAGTTCTGATTCGCCTTCGGTTAGGTCAAAGGGTGCTCGATTAGTTTCTGCTAAAGTGGAAATATATCATATTGCGGCTAATGGTCAGGCTGGCAGTAGTAGTCAGATTGCTTCTTGGGCGATGTTGAAGGTTTGCAAAGTGAAGCCTCCAGTGAAGATGATAGCATTTAGGAGGATTAGGCCTAGGCTGACTTCGTAGGAAATGGTTTGTGCTACAGCCCGCAGGGCCCCGATTAGGGCGTATTTTGAATTGGATGCTCAGCCTGAGCCTAGAATAGAATATACTGCCAGGCTTGAAAGGGCTAGGATGAAGAGAATGCCTAGGTTTAGGTCCAGGATTGGGTATGGTATGGGGAGGGGGGCTCATAGGGTAAGGGCTAGGGTGAGGGCGAGTATTGGAGCTAGAAGGAATAGAATGGGGGAGGCGGTTGAAGGTCGAACTGGTTCTTTGGTAAATAGTTTAACCCCGTCAGCAATAGGTTGAAGTAGGCCGTAGGGTCCTACGATATTGGGACCTTTTCGGAACTGTATATACCCTAAAACTTTTCGTTCAACTAGTGTAAGGAAGGCAACTGCTAGAAGTACGGGTACGATATAGGCTAGAGGATTGATAATGTGGGTGAAAAGTGTTGAGATCATAGTTGGAGAGAGGACTTGAACCTCTGTGTAAAGGGTTTAGGTCTTTTGCAATTATCCGGGCTCTGCCACTCCAACATGTCGTTTTTTCAGACATAAAGGGTTGACGCCCTTTTGCCTGTTTGAGTTGACTTCATCAGGTCAGGGTGAGGCATGCCTTAGGCATGGGCCTCTTCTTTTCGGTCCTTTCGTACTAGAAAAGATCGTGCCATAGATAGAAACCGACCTGGATTTCTCCGGTCTGAACTCAGATCACGTAGGACTTTAATCGTTGAACAAACGAACCCTTAATAGCGGCTGCACCATTAGGATGTCCTGATCCAACATCGAGGTCGTAAACCCCCTCGTCGATATGGACTCTAAGAGGAGATTGCGCTGTTATCCCTAGGGTAACTCGGTTCATTGATCGGCGTTGCCGGATCTAGTTGGTCAGAAGTTCTGTTAATTAGAGCTGTGGCTCTTAGTTGTAAACGTTATACGTTCGGTCCATGCGGGGGTTTTTTGTTTCTCCGCGGTCGCCCCAACCAAAGACATAGGGGCAGGGTTTAATCAATTTATGTCCTTTTAGTTAGGACTAGGAACCATAATCTGCCTTGGTGTCTAAAGCTCCATAGGGTCTTCTCGTCTTATGTGCCTATCCCCGCTTCTTCACGGGGAGATCAATTTCATTGACTTGAAAGAGGAGACAGTCAAGCCCTCGTTATGCCATTCATACAGGTCTCCATTTAAAAGACAAGTGATTGCGCTACCTTCGCACGGTCAAAATACCGCGGCCGTTAAACATATAGTCACAGGGCAGGCGGGACCTCTTATACTTTTGGTTTGGCAAGAGGCGATGTTTTTGGTAAACAGGCGAGGCTGAGTGTGTTTGCCGAGTTCCTTCTCTTTCTTTTAGTCTTTCCCTAAGGGCATGCCTGTGTAGGAGTAACGGTTGCTTGTTTGGGTGTTTTTCTGGTTGTTTTATCTGTGGTTCAGTTCCCTCTATTTTTGGGTCCGTTAAGTTTCGGTGGATTGTCCGTTTCCGATATACACATATGCGGGGAGAGAGACGTTAGGCTCTCTTATATACTCATTTTAGCAGGATCACCCCCATGTTTGCATGGGGCGGCCCGGTAGGATAAGGGGAGTAAGAATGGATGATCGGGACTTGGGGTTTAAAAGGTAGTGTGTCTGAGCTTTAACGCTTTTTGTCGGGATGGCTGCTCTTAGGCCCACCGTAACATACTGCCTTGGGTAATTTTGATCTTTTTCCTCCTATGTAAAGTTGTATCTTGTTTCAAAGGGGCTGTACCCCCTTTGACTAACTCTCTCGGTTTCTTAATTAATCTGTTGAAGTGCAAGGATTTGTGGAAGGGAGAAGCCGGGAGGCTGAACTTCTATCCAGTTTGCGGGCAACCAGCTATTACTAAGTTCGGTAGGTTTATCACCTCTACTCGAAGCTCTTCCCACTCTTTTGCCACAGAGACGGGTTCGCCCTATTACTAGGCTGTCTTGGAGTAGCTCACTTAGTTTCGGGTTGTCAAACTAAAGTGCTCTTTGCTTGGGTTTCACTGGCTAAATCATGATGCAAAAGGTACGAGGTATTATCTCTGCTTTTTTGGGCTTCACTTGTTTTTTTCATTTGTTTTTCAGCATTCCCTTGCGGTACTTTCTCTATCGCTCCGTGTATTCCTTTTCTGTCGCCCGTACTAGGGGGGAAAAATGATTTGTTGTGTGAGTGTTGGTGTTTTTGGGTTTAGTGAGTTTGTCTTGTTGCTTTTGGTTAAGGTCGGGCTAGCGGGTCAGTATCAGAGCAACTCGATTTTAACGAGTACCGTCTCAGTGTAAAAGAGAAATTCTGGCGTTGAACTATGCCCCGGTTTTGCCAAGTGCACCTTCCGGTACACTTACCATGTTACGACTTGCCTCCCCTTTGCTGTTGAAAGGTTTTAAGTTAAATTGTACTAGTGCGCTTGGGGAGAGTGACGGGCGGTGTGTGCGCGCTTCAGGGCCAGTTTCAGCAGAACGCTCTATTTTCTGCTTACTGCTAAATCCTCCTTCTAGATATACGTTTCAGTAATATTTTCCGTAATTCCCTGTGATAGGGAATGTAGCCCATTTCTTCCCTTTCCATACGCTACACCTCGACCTGACGTTTTGGGTTGTACCAATTGTGCTTACTGAAGGGCCTTCATAGGGTAAGCTGACGACGGCGGTATATAGGCGGGGAGAACAAGAAAAGGTGAGGTTGAACGGGGGTTATCGGTTTCAGAACAGGCTCCTCTAGGTGGGTCTAAAGCACCGCCAAGTCCTTTGGGTTTTAAGCTGTTGCTCGTAGTACCCGGGCGGATAGTGGGTGTAAAAAACTATCGATGTTTAGGGCTAAAGCATAGTGGGGTATCTAATCCCAGTTTGTGCCTTGGCTTTCGTGGGTTCAGGTGTAATAAAGCCACTTTCGTAGTTGCTCTTCTTACTTTCGGATGCGTATAACAGCCTTGTAAGTGTTCGGCTTTAGTATTTACTCAACCTTAACCACTCTTTACGCCGGTGCCTATCAACTTGGGCCTCTCGTATAACCGCGGTAGCTGGCACGAGTTTTACCGGCCCTTTTAGCCATAACTAAGTCAAGTTTACACTCATTTGCTTAATGTTTATCACTGCTGGATTCCCTTGAGGGTGTGGCTAAGCAAGGTGTCGTGGGCTAGCTATAAGTGTGCCTGATACCGGCTCCTTGTTCCCAAGTAGGGGACTGTAGGGCATTCTCACGGGGATGCGGATACTTGCATGTGTAAATTTGGCTAAAGCTGATAGGAAAGCCAGGACCAAGCCTTTATGCTTTCGAGGCTTTACTAGAGCCCATCTTAACATCTTCAGTGTTATGCTTTGATTTAAGCTACGACAGC